CCATTTTTTTCTATTCTAAAAAAAATTATATTATACTATACTATATATAGTAATTTATTTGTTTTAATAAGAAAAAAATATATTCTGTACTTTATCTGTGTATTCTTTATTCCTACGAAACAAACTAGAACGATCTGAGAAGGGATATAATGAAATTCTTTGATTGGTTCTTCGCAAAAGAATGATTTCATTTTATTTACCTAATGGACCAAGATTAATTCTAACAAATAAAAAAATTCGAAATAATAAAAACTTTTCTTTTTTTATTCGAAACGCCCCGTGATCCTCAACCAATTTTGTGCTTCAATATAATTCTCGGGAGTAAGCGTTATCGCCTGTTTCCAATACTCAGCGGCTTGATCGAACCAAGCCTCCGCAATTTCAGAATCTCCCTGTTGAATGGCCTGTTCTCCCCGGTCGGAATAGGTGGGTCAATTCCTTTCCTTAGAACCGTACTTGAGAGTTTCCTACCTCATACGGCTCCGCAGCCAATTCTTTTGGTGTCCTTTTTTTACCTATCAAATCGAAGGGAAAAACGGAATGAGATTTCTTATGGATCTATCCCACTCTTCGGGGTAACCAAAAGAGGTTAATCGCATGAGTTTCAAACTTTCATTTTGATTAAAAATCAGTTTTATCTTTTCTCCCACCTGCGGAAGAATAAAGCATACATAGGTATTTACTCCTATCGTTAGTATTTTCTGCAAGGTAACTATCTCGGTTTCATATATAAATTTTTTCATATCTAAACTTATATAGAATCTTTGAAAAAGGCTTTCCATAAGTAAGAAAGAAAAGACTTACTATCTTTGGGATCTGATCCTACACCGCCGCTCAATACCTTAGTGGACCGACTCTATTACATAAGTTAATTCCCAACTTCTATCTATCTTATATATAGGCATAAGTAAGCAGTTCTTTTATTAATGTATTGGCCCAAAACCTCGTTACTAGATCTTTACGGTGCTTCCTCTCTATCAATTCTCGATTTTTTTTATCCATAGACATTAAAAAAGGGTATATAGGCATATCTTATTTCTTCATATTTTGACTTATATGAAGTTTCTTTCTTTGCTACAGCTCATAAAAATCGTCGTTTTGGACGATGCAGATGTAGCGAGCCTTTTTTTTTAGTATTTACTAGCAGATTTGGTCTTCCTTTTTCTTTCTATAGTGGAGATAGTCGCACGTAATGACAGATCACCGCCATATTATTAAAAGCTTGGGGTAAGAATGGGTTTCGTTCTATTGCCCTAAAATAATATTCTAAAGCTTTTGTATGTTCTCCATTACTTGTGTGGATAAGGCCTATATTGTAGAGTATATAACTTCGATCGTAGGGATCGATTTCTAGTCGCATAGCTTCATAATAATTCTGTAAAGCTTCCGCATAATTTCCTTCGGATTGAGCTGACATCCGTTACGGTCGTCATTCGATTCAAAGAATCTCCGTTCCAGAACCGTACGTGAAATTTGCATCTCATACGGCTCCTCCTTTAATATGCATAATGAGAATAAGAAACACATGGAATCAAAAAGGGGTGCAATATTTTCATTATGGACTGAGCGGGGCTAGCGTTTTTACAAAAAATATCTAGCCAACCTTCTTTCGAAAGAGCTTTTACTAACATCAAACGTCTTGATACTGAATAGAAAGGATAACTCCAGCAATTCCTTTGTCCTCAACGCCTCCTAATTTCCAGGAAATAGTCACTTCAACAGTCTTCGATGGTTATATGGATAACCAAAGTACGAACGAGATGGATATTTGTTGTCCCAACCATTTTTGTTAGTCCCAATCCAGATACGAAAGGGGAGTAGGTAGGTAATTTTTAACAAAGCTTTTGTGTTGTCGATTGCTAGGTGTAGTGCTTCTTCCCCTATGCCGCCTATTGATACTATATTACCAGGAAGTAGGATTGACCCGTAATACAGAACACATAGGTGTAACCTTTCGCTCAATACTAAAATCGATAACTGAAGCATAGTATTTGAGGCTGCATCAATCGAGGATACACGACAGAAGGAATTGTTCTATTTCTAAACTTCACCTTCAACAAGCGTAGGTTTATTTCAATAATATAGAAGTTTATTTCAATAATATTTCAATAATATAGAATAAGAATATTTTTTCTTTCTATCTCAAATCGTATGCCTTTTTCGTAAAACTAGAAGCAGTCAAATTGAATTAAAAAAAAAAGAATCAAATCACACCATCTCTGTAATAAGTAAATGCCTCTTTTTCTCCTGAAGTTGTCGGAATTATTCGTAATAAGATATTGGCCACAATTGAAAAGGTCTTATCAATAAAATTTCCATTTATACGCGATCTAGGCATAGGTATCAATCCATTCTATAATTCTTTTCATTACCCTTTCTTTGGGGGAAAATGATCCCACAAACAAAGGATTTTTACAGTACGAAATAACATAAAAGCAGATTCATTTCCAAACAAAATAAATTTAATGAACCTTCTCCTACTACTTAATTTTTTTAATATTTAAAATTTTTTTTATTCCAATTATTCCAAATACTCAAATTGCTCCTTTTTCAAAAATCAATAACAAGAATCAATAAGAAATAAAATAGTTGAATCCTGTTCGAATTCATACAAAACAAATGTAGTAGTATAGGAACTATTCCAATTTCATCGAAGCGGAAGAATCAAGGAATTTTTCGATTAGGTCAAAAATCATTTTGATTGAATTATGATCTAAAGAAGAGTAAAGGAAAAAGAATCGAATAATCATTCTATGATGGAAATCAATAGAATAACTGTTTATTTTTCCTGTGTCCATAGCGAGTATACACTATACAACCAAATAGAAACATCCCCGGGATGATTCATGAATTTGTAATAGATCGATGAGATAAAGGATTTGTTAGTGAGAACTTTAAAACTAGAAAGGAATTTTCTAATTTTTATGGAATTGTAGTCTAAATCGAAATAGAACCATGGGTGAAGAGTATCCATTAATCATACATGGTCTAAAAAACATAAACCCATCAATCAATCAGTGGATTCGTTCAAATTCATTGATTTAATCCGGTCTATTTGGGCTGGTCATCCCTATCGAAACAAAAATCGAAAGTATTCATATAAATATGAATTAATTATAGTAATGTCTCGCTATTTCTTCGGTTTCTGAGTCATAATCATTGTGTAGGAGAGATGGCCGAGTGGTTTAAGGCGTAGCATTGGAACTGCTATGTAGGCTTTTGTTTACCGAGGGTTCGAATCCCTCTCTTTCCATACTTTCGCCTAATTCGCCAACATTCCTAACTGTAACAAATCAAACAACAAGAAATACCATTTAATTTAGTAGTAGAACATAACAGTTAGGTCCTTCTTTTATTTTGATTTTAATATATATTTGACTTTTCATTGCTGCGGTACGTAAAATACTGGTAAAGTACGGGAAAGGAATGAAAATCTTTCTGCCGATCTATGATACATGAATAGGAAAAATCCAGGGAGGGGTGGGATATATGAGTCGGAGAAAATCCGGACCAAACCCCTGACTTTAAACCTTAAGTCAATTTACTTTGGCAAAAGAAGGGGGCAAAATTGTCCGAACTCTTTGCTTTGTATTTTATTTAGGGTTAAGTCTGACGGGAATAATATTCTACCACTCGCAATTCATTTATTTTTAAACCGACCCACTTACTATCTATTATTTGATTGACTAATCCTTTATATGGGAATGGGTGAAGGGTCAAATGTTTGGGCAATTCCTTACGGGGGGATGAATCAAGATAATTTTTAATTAGAGTTCTGGATTTTTGTTCATCCCTCGCCATAATAGTATCTTGGGGTTTGCAACGATAACTTGGTATATCTACTATACGACCATTAACTAAAATATGTCTATGGTTAACTAATTGGCGGGCTGCCGGAATAGTCGGAGCCATACCCAACCGAAAAAGGATGTTATCCAAACGCATTTCAAGTAATTGTAGTAAAACCTGACCTGTTGACCCTTTGGATTTTCTGGCGATACGCACGTATTTAAGTAATTGTCGTTCTGTAATACCATAATGAAAACGCAATTTTTGTTTTTCTTCTAGACGAATACGATATTGAGATCTTTTCCCGTAACGTGATCGGTTTCTAAGACGAGTTACGTCTCTAGGCCTTTTATTAGTTAATCCAGGCAAAGCCCCTAGACGGCGTATTTTTTTGAAACGAGGCCCTCGGTAACGCGACATAAAGACTCCTTTCTTTTTTCTTTATTTATTTTCTTTTTTTATATTTCATTTTACAAAAGAAATCGAAATTAAAACTGAACTAAATGATAAATGAAGCGAAATCCCCTGAAGTATTGTATTACAATAAATAATAAATAATGAAATGAATTATTATTGTATAAATATCCTATACGCTTTTTTTTATATATTTAATTTTGTATTTTTATTTTAAAATATGTAAGTAAAATAAAAGTAAAAGAGAGGGTTAAATCTCCGCACACCAAATCAGGAAAAAGACTCTTTCTTTTCCTTTTATTCATATGAATAAGAAAAAAAAGGGGACCTTATTGTTTGTTCTTTGATTTCAAAAAATTATTCATCATGTAAAATAAATCGAACAAATAATAAAAAAAAAATAGAGAAAAGCCGGCTATCGGAGTCGAACCGATGACCATCGCATTACAAATGCGATGCTCTAACCTCTGAGCTAAGCGGGCTCACAGAAATTCTACATACATAGGAATTCGATAAACTATACCTTAGTCTAGGCTTAGCTATTAAATATTATTAACTATTCATTTTTATTCTTTTATAATAAAAAAAAATTTTATTTCAAATCAAATAAATATTGAATTTCGTTTTTTTTATTTCTTTCATTTCTATATATTTTTTATTTTTGTCTAGAATAATTAAATTCTATTTAAGTTCTATTTCGTTCCATTTAGAAATTATATGAAATTTTATTTCTATTTAGTTTAGTGAGTCTATGAATTTGAAAATTCATTTCAAATCAAAATTGAAAATAATTATATTATTAATATAAATGGATATTTATTTTCATTTTTGTTTTTTGTTATAGTATATAGGTCTGCCCTAAGAAAAAAACCTAAAAAAAGGGAGGAAAGGATAAGAATAAAAAAATTCATTAAAAAAAAAAATTCGAATTATAAGAATTTAGAATCGATAAAGATGAAATCCAGATAGATCATAATAACATAATAAGATAGAAGATATTCTTTTGCTTTCATTCAGAGACTAAGATGAAAAACAAAGAATCGAACCCTTGAGTATTAAAAATTGCATGGGAAAATAAAAGGATAAGAGGATATATATGGTATATATCCATCCATATTGAATTGCAGCTACAGAAATGATAGAATCATTTCTAATTAGACCAAATCAAAAATAAAATATAGGCTTTCGATAGAGATGAAAGAAGTTAGACAAAAAAGAAAAAAGGAGGAAACACCTTTCGATCTAGTAATCGGTATAGTAATCCGTATCAAATCTAATGAATTCGACGGTTCCGACATAAAAGAATAAAAAAGAGGGGGGAAAGACATTCCACTGAGATCCTAATTTAAAAAAAAGAAAGGGGGATATGGCGAAATCGGTAGACGCTACGGACTTAATTGGCTTGAGCCTTAGTATGGAAACCTACTAAGTGAAAACTTTCAAATTCAGAGAAACCCCGGAATTAATAAAAATGGGGCAATCCTGAGCCAACTCCTTTTTTCAAAAAAAAAAAGAAAAAAATAAGGGTTCAGAAAGCAAGAATAAAAAAAAAGGAAAGGTGCAGAGACTCAAAGGAAGTTGTTCTAACAAATGGGGTTGACTGTGCTGTGTTCTTATAATAATTCTTCCGTCAAAACTTCAATAAAAAAAGGGTAAAGCATATACGTAGTGAACTATATCAAATGATTAATGACAACCCGAATCCGTAATCTGTATTTATATATATAATCTGATAATCTGAATTATCTATTTTATATAATATGAATATGAAATGAAAAAATTTATATTAAAAAATGGAAGAATTGTTGGGTTATGAATCGATTCCAAGTTGAAAAAAGAATCAAATATTCATTTACTCCATAGTCTGATAGATCTTTTGAAGAACTGATTAATCGGACGAGAATGAAGATAGAGTCCCGTTCTACATGTCAATACTGACAACAATGAAATTTATAGTAAGAGGAAAATCCGTCGACTTTAAAAATCGTGAGGGTTCAAGTCCCTCTATCCCCAAGAGCTTATTTCACTCCCTAACTAGTTATCCTTTTTTTATTAACAGTTTGAAGGTGGCTATGCTCCTCATTTTTTTGTTTTCAATTTCAAAAGGGCTAAAGGCTCCGGACGGAAATGCTTTTCCCCTATCACAAGTCTTGTGATATACGTACAAATGAATATCTTTGAGCAAGGAATAATCATTTGAGTGATTCACAATCAATATCATTACGCGTACTAAACCTTAAATAAACTTAGAGACAAAGGAAACAAAGTCCTTCTTTTTGAAGACCAAAGAAATTACGGCACCTAGATAAGCCTTTGTAAGACTTTTCATCCTTTTAATTGACATAGACCCGAGTTCTCTATTAAAATGAGTAGATGTTGCGCCAGAAGGGGGAATGGTCGGGATAGCTCAGCTGGTAGAGCAGAGGACTGAAAATCCTCGTGTCACCAGTTCAAATCTGGTTCCTGGCACATGATTAATTTTTTGACGAGTATCCATTCTAGAAATTAACCAATATGGATCGATGTACATATTCATTAATAGTCGAGATCATGACACATACGTAAGTTATTTATTTAGTTATCGCGCAATATACCCCATCTATTTTTTAGATAGATGGATAGATAGTTTTTAAAATAAAGAATTTCATTATGTTTTCTTTTTTTTTTTTTTCATATTGTGTCTCCTCTCATGCAAAATGAATAGATTATTAATACTTCATACATATTCCAAAAGGTTACATTAGTTAGTTGAAACTCCCAAAAAACTAAGAGGATGGGGGATCCGGTATCGCGAGCAAGACCCACCCCCCCCCCTCGAATGCCGGGGGGGAAACCCCCGGTAAAAGCGATCTTTTACCGGGGGGGGATACGGGGGTTGTTGATTCTCTGATACCCCCTATAATAGAGAATCGGATACCCCCGTATCCTTTTTTGTCCCTTGCCGGGGGGGGTTGTTGATTCTCTGATATCCCCTACAATAGAGAATCGAATACCCTCACCCCCCCCCATATCTTTTTCCATTTCTTCATACATTATATGACTTTCTGTAGCCCGTCTAAGTAAGTGATTATGCGCGGTACAAAGCTCATGATGGAGAACTTTTTAGTTCACTCTATCGACTCTTAGCTCATCCAAAAGAAAACTTTTTAGAATCTCAATGAATTCTAAATTTTTCGTTTCTTTTTTTATCCACCCATAGTACCAGCGGTACAGCAATTACTCTATTTAATCTAGAGCAAAACATCCAAATTTAGATTAGATAGCAGAAGTTGTAGAAGTGAAGACTCGTTTCTTATC